AGTTATTTGGGAACTTTTTCAAGCAAATGCACATTCTCCGCTTTTTTTGGACAGAATAGACAAATCACACCCTTTTTTTTTTGATATCTCCGAACTGATAAAACTCATTTTTAGAAATTGTATAGGAAAGGGAGCAGAATTCAAAATTTCAGATTATACAGAAGAAGAAATAAAAGAAAGGGAAAAAAAGGAAAAGGACAAAAAAGAAGAGAACAAAAGAAAAGAGAAAGCGCGGATAGAAGTAGCAGAAGCCTGGGATACCATTCCATTTGCTCAAGTAATAAGAGGTTCCATGTTAATAACTCAATCGATTCTTAGAAAATATATTATATTACCGTCATTGATAATAGCTAAAAATATTGGCCGTATGCTATTATTACAATTTCCTGAGTGGTCTGAGGATTTAAATGAATGGAATAAAGAAATGCATGTTAAATGCACCTATAATGGTGTTCAATTATCAGAAACAGAATTTCCGAAAAATTGGTTAATAGACGGTATTCAAATAAAGATGCTATTTCCTTTCTGTCTGAAACCCTGGCACAGATCTAAGCCACGGTCCTCTCATATAGATCGAATCAAAAAGAAAGGACAAAAAGATGATTTTTTTTTTTTAACGGTTTGGGGAATGGAAGCTGAACTTCCTTTTGGTTCTCCCCAAAAACGGCCTTCCTTTTTTGAACCCATTTTTAAGAAACTCGAAAAAAAAATTGGAAAATTGAAAAAAAAGTATTTTATATTTCTAAAAGTTTTAAAAGAAAGAACAAAATTTCTAAATATCTCAAAAAAAACAAAAAAATGGATTATCAAGGGCATTCCGTTTTTAAAAAAAATAAAAAAAGAACTCTCAAAAGTAAATCCAATTCTATTATTTGGATTGAGAGAAATATATAAATCAAGCGAAACTAAAAAAAAAAAAGAAAAAGATTCTATAACCCGCAATCATATAATTCATAAATCCTTTAGTCGAATTCAATCTACATATTGGACAAATTTTTTACTGACAGAAAAAAAAATGAAAGATCTGACTGATAGAACAAGCACAATCAGAAATCAAATAAAAAGAATTACAAAAAATAAAAAAAAAGTGACTCCAGAAATAAATGATAGTCCTAATAAAACAAGTTATAATGCTAAAAGATTCGAATCACCAAATTGGCAAATATTAAAAAGAAGAAATACTCGATTAATCCGTAAATTACATTATTTTATAAAATTTTTCACTGAAAGGATATACGCAGATATCCTTCTATCTATTATTAATATTCCCAGAATTAATATACAACTTTTTGTTGAATCAACAAAAAAAATGATTGATAAATCCATTTACAATAATAAAAAAAATAAAAAAAGAATTAATAAAACAAATCAAAATAAAATTCATTTTATTTCGACTATAAAAAAGTCACTTTATAATATTAGTAATAAGAATTCACAGAATTTTTTTGACTTATCCTCCTTGTCACAAGCATATGTATTTTACAAAATATCACAAACACAAGTTCTTAACTTGTATAAGTTAAGATCTATTCTTCAATATCACGGAACGTCTTTTTTTCTTAAGACTTCAATAAAAGATTATTTTGGAAAACAAGGAATAATTCATTATGAATTAAGACATAAGAAACTTCGGAATTCTGGAATAAATCAATGGAAAAACTGGTTAAGAGGTCATTATCAATACCATTTATCTCAGATTAGATGGTCTAGATTAATAGCAGCAAAATGGAAAAATAGAATCAATAAATGTCGTACAATTCAAAATCAAGATTTAAACAAAGAGAATTCATATGAAAAAGACCTATTAATTCATTACAAAAAACAAAACGATTACGAAGTATATTCATTACCAAATCAAAATGAGAATTTTCAAAAATACTATAGATATAATCTTTTATCTTATAGATCTATTAATTATGAAAATAAGAGGGACCCATATATTTATGGATCACCATTCCAAGTAAATAAGAATCGAGAGAGTTTTTATAATTACAACACACATAAACATAAGGGCCAATTTTTTGATATACTAGGGGATATCCCTATCAAAAATTATTTAGGAAAAAGTGATATTATGTATATGGAAAAAAATCCGGATCGAAAATATTTTGATTGGAAAATTCTCCATTTTTGTCTTAAAAAGAAAATCGATATTGAGGCCTGGATCAAGATCGATACCAACAAGAATAAAAATACTAAAACCGGGACTAATAATTATCAAATAATTGATAAAATTGATAAAAAAGATCTTTTTTATCTTACGATTCCTCAGGATCAAGAAATCAATTCACCCAATCAAAAAAAAAGATTTTTTGATTGGATGGGAATGAATGAAGAAATACTAAGCCGTCCTATATCGAATCTGAAACTTTGGTTCTTCCCAGAATTTGTACTACTTTATAATGCATATAAAATTAAACCGTGGTTTATACCAAGCAAATTACTTTTTTTTAATATAAATGAAAATGGTAGTGAAAATAAAAACATCAATAGAAAGCAA